TACGCTGGTTCAAATCCAGCTCGGCCCAACAATTCGCCAATCTACCACTCTACCACGAGATGGTATAACCCCCTTGTCCTTCAGAAATACCTGATACGGAGGAATAAAAAAGAATCAAAATTTCTGCTAGATCCCTTATTTCCCTGGGATTGTAGTTCAATTGGTCAGAGCACCGCCCTGTCAAGGCGGAAGCTGCGGGTTCGAGCCCCGTCAGTCCCGACGTATCCAATAAGTACAAGTACATCAATTCATCTCTCCCCTTATCTGTGAAAGGGGGGGACAGGGAGCAGAATTTCATTCCCAAGGGGATTCTTTTTTCTTTCCTTTGCCGTTTCGCATTTTTCATCAAACAAATAGGGGAATTTTCATTACTTCAACTAGTACCGATTGGTAGGAGAAAGACATATGTAGATTAGTACAATTATTAGGAGCATTATAGTTAGTATTCCAAGAGATACTGAGCCCGCTTTTTCGATTGCTCCCGACCCATGTAATGGAATAGAGGACTTTATGTTTCTCGGGCGCACATACACAAATGGAATTCATTTCTTGTACAATACAAAATGAAATTCACATAATTCCCCCGATAGAATACTTTTCCAGATTAAACAATCTCCCCTTATGGCTCCGGTTTTGTTTGTCTAACCTCAATTACTAATGTGAAGCAGTGTAGTGATTCACGTTGAAAAATCTATTTCATTTAAATTGCACACTGAGCTTTTGATATATGTGTCCCAGTACTAGTAACCTACGGAAGGAGGGTAAAAGAAAGATAAAGATCATCCCACCCCTTTAGCTTTAGCAAGGGCATGCATATTTTTTTTCCTTCCTTTTTTCTATTTTTGGGGGCTCATCGAAGAAAGAACAAACCCTAAACTAAAATAGTGAATTTGATGTAATATTACATCTTTTATCCCGGGACTCATCTTTCTCACATTTCTTTGTCTTCCAAGAAAACTAGATCATTAAAAAAACGGAATTTAGAACGTAACTCCTTTCTTTTTCCACTTCGCTTCTATTGTTTGTTGGGGGTTTGTGACTAATGGAAACGGACGGGTGGTCAGATGATACTTCATCCGATGATTGTACAAGGAAGACGTAAGGTAGGTTATAGAAAAGTAAAGAACATAAATATAAATGAGAAATAAAGGAATTTTGGATTGGGCCAGGAATCCCATTTTTGATTCGGTATGGATAAAAGATCTTCCTATGTTATACTATTCAATTCTCGACGACGAATTGATTTGATAGCTCAGATATTGTTATTCATGATATTGCTCCGATTCAAGATCATCGAGAGGGAATTCATTTATTGAAGTGACAGGCGAAAGATTTATCATCTCTATGGGATTAAATCCCGAGTTATTGTGAAGTAAAAAAAACGATGAGATTATGGAAGTAAATATTCTTGCATTTATTGCTACTGCACTGTTCATTCTAATTCCTACTGCTTTTCTACTTATCATTTACGTAAAAACAGTCAGTCAAAATAATTAATTAATTTGAATGAAACTTGACTTCTGAGTTCTTATCAATGGTTGAAGAAATAAAATGAAAAGGATTCCAATTTCACGTCTTAAATGAAATGAGCGGACTATAATCGGCAGTATTCTATGAGATCCGATAGTATGGTAAGAAAGAAATGGATGAATCTTTCTTTCTACCATACTATCTATTAGTGTTATTGTAGTGTGTAAAGTTATACAGTGTATAAAGTTGTACTTTCTAATAAAGATAGAGGCTTAATCTTAATATAGATCAATCTACAATATTATCTTCATATATGTAGATATCAATTCAATTCAATATATGCAATTGACGTAGGACCCAATTCTATTTCTTTGATACATCTATTTGTTCCCATCAATATGAAATAACCGTCTTACTCTTATAGTTCTAATTTCTAGATTTCTTATTATTTACAATATGAATTTCGGGATCTATTGAAAGAATCAAATCAATGAAGGAAAAATCATATGGGCATATATTAATAAAATAAAGTAGTTTTTTTTAGCATTCCGACGAAATAATTGATTGACCCATTGACAGGAGTTCTATGGGCATTTCTTCGGATTTCGAAAAGGAATAAAAACCTCACAGATTTTTAACGCTTGAACCATGGTATGAAATGAGTCGATACAATAGAAATTCTATTTCGAAAATAATAAAACAAGCGGTAAGTGCGCAATATGTGACTCGTCCGAGTCAAGATCTTATTATGCATAGTATCTCGTTAGACAACCACTATATCTATATTGTTTCTCATAGAAAGTGCGTATACACTTAACAAAACGACTTCTTTAAAAAATTTTTTAAACAGTAAAGAAAAAAAGAAAAAAGGGGTCGGGTCTTCCTCAGTATCCATATATAATTCTGGTAAGAGCCCGGTCATTGAAATAGAAAAATTAGGAAGAATTAGGTTGGAATAAATTTACTATTATCTGTATCCCTTTCCTTTCGAAATACAAACACGGGAATTATTGAAATATCTCTTTGATTG